TCGTAGCAGGATCAGGGGAAAGAATGGGAAAGACAATTTCACTATATTTCTTACCGGGAACAGGGCCTATCACAAGAATATTTTTTTTATCGGGACGATAACTCTGAAAAGATAGATTTCCTATCTTTTCTTTCAATTCAGGGGAAATACGGTCGGGCGGCGCTAATTCGAATCCCTCAGGCAAAATAAGAACAGCACCCACATTCAACCCTCCCTTTTTTCCATTAGCAAGAACTTGTTTCATTTGCATATCATAAGGAATTCGAAGAACTGCTTCAAATACAGTATCGGGAAGCACAGCTTGGGGAACTTCAATATCCACGGGCTTGCTAGCTAAATGGCAATTGGCACATACAATTCGTCCAGTTGCTTCTCGTGGGTTTTCATAACCCTGCTGCGCAAAAATGGGATATGCATTTGAAATAGATGTCCGAGTTATTACGTATATCATGATCGATACAGAAATCGATCGAGTCATCTGTTCCTTTACCCAAGAAAAAGTATTTCTATTTTCCATGTCCAATCGCGGATCCCTGAATTTCTACAATAAATTAGATAGGTAGCTAAATTAATTTAGTTCCCTATACACGAGTTTGTTGTCATTCTACTGCAACAGCTGTACTGGAATGATGAATACCTTAAGCAGGTAGAATATAGAAAGAAAGAATTTTGCTAAAATGGAAAAGGGCTTTCTTTCTAAAGAAAGATGCTAATTTGATTAATATCAGGAAATAGAATGAATTTATGCTTCACTAATTGAATGATAAATGACTACAAGCGAAGGAGATAGGCGGTTTAAACAAAAAAAGACCCAAAATTTCAAACATGTATCTAGAATTACTGGAAAACTACAAACAAAAATTGTGAAAATTAGCTCATTAGGAGCCCATCCAAGATCGTTGTAGACCCAACGAATTAATAGTTCCCACCCGCGGGTGGAGTGAAATCCAACAAAAAAATCAGTAACTAAAAGAATAAAAAAAGCTTTTATTGAGTCATTTAAGTTATAGAAGAATTCCTGAACCCAAGAATTCAAAATGACAAGTTCCTCTTTACTCAGAAAAAAAGAACTACTTAGAATAGCTAAACAGATTATATTTGTCGAGAAATGCAAAATGATATGGAGATGATCCTCATTATCCATTTTGACCAATTGTATTATTTCCTTGTGTATTCCTATAGGAGGTTTTTGTACATGTATCTTTAGTTTCTCTTTTATCATCTCGTCCAAGAGAGAAAGTTCTTCTAATTCTATGAATCTTTCTAGAATCCTTTTCTCTTGAATATCAGTTAAGAGAGTTTCGGATTGCCTGGTATTCCACCAATTCTTAATCCAAAGTTCCAGACATTTGTTAAATGAGAAAGAAACCCCCCAGGGCAAAAGTACGATAAATACAAGATATAGTAAAGAAGGCAATGCTTTCTTTTTTTTCATTTTTGATCTGTAAATTGAGTTGTTAATGAACCCGCTTCATTTTCATTCGCTGACTCTATTTCATTCCCTGACTCTATATGATATTTCTTTTTGTTTGAAGCAAAAACTCTATAGCAAGGTTTGATACCCTCTATCTATTCTTCTTTTTTATATATTAGTGGAATTTAATTGCATTGGGTTCTTTCTTAGATCTAGATGGAGTGGAATAGTGAAATAGAATAAAAAAAAGACCTTTCGAATGAAAATGGAAGAATAGTATGCGATATATCTCACTTGGACAAAATAAATTTAAAAAAATCTTCTCTTATCCGCATTTGTTCCTTCCTTTAGATAAATACTCAAAAATACCCTTCCAATAACAAATCCAATTTCGAAGGGACTTCCTCCCCATGTTGAGAAAGCTTTTCTTCTTCCAATTCTTCTTCATTCAATTCAGTTCAAAAAAAAATACAATTGGTACTCAAAATACTTCAATTGGTACGCGCAAGAAATAGGCCAATTCGGCAGCTTTTTGTTCAATTTCTCGTGGAGTAAAAAACTTCTCATCAGTACGAGTCAAGGGAATGACCCCCTGGCCCCGGATTTCCATATAAAGGATACGACGAGGATAAAGACCCTCTTTAACCTGAATTCTAATTGATTGGATATCCCGCATAAGGAATTGAAGGAAGACGCGACGTTTTATTCCAGGGAATCCCCAACGAAAAATGCACACTATTCCCTCTTTTCTATCGAATCGGTCATAACCACTACCTACATTCCACAAAATAGTACACCACAAGTAGGAGCTAATGAATAGGCCCGCAATTCCGTAGAAAGACATCACGATCCCCTGTGGAAAAAAAAGAATTTGTTGAGATGGAAGTATAGATATAATATTCTTACCAAGATAACTGGAAGCCCCTACCGATAAGAATCCTAGTGAACCTAGAAAAAGAATACAGGCCCAGAAAAAATTACCCCTTTTTCGAGAACCTTTTAGAAGTTCTACCCATACATGTTCTGATCGCCAATTCATATTAGATATACTAAATCCAGCAGTGGTCGATTGAAATTGAGAGAATAAGCTAAATAATTTTGACTTTACTTTTTTTTATTCTGAAATCGTCTTCAGCAATTAGTACTCCTGTGAAATAATAGGTTAGATACATTGACTTTCTATTCAAAAAATATTTGTTGATTCCATTAAAAAAAACTCGCTATACCCGGCTCCGCATATTCATGCATTTATGCTCGTAGCCTATATCCGCATCCATCCCACAGCCGTTTTTATCCGCATTCATAGCTGTTTTTCCTTTGTGTGTAGAAAGAGCCGCATATCCTACCATATTATATTACTTACACTAAAAATACTAGACAATCTTATTTTTCTGCACATAAAGAAATAAAGAAGTCATTGCAATTGCCGGAAATACTAAGCCTACTAAAGGCACGAAAATAGAAGGTAAGTTTAAATCCGTCATAGAATAAGTGTCTCAATTCAAATTTACTATTTCTATCTATTCAAAAATATCTTAAGATTCTTATGATATAATTAAGTATATCTATTATAAGGAATATTGACTATTGTATTTTTTAGTTTACAAAAAAAATATTTTGTAAAAAAAGGAATGGATAATAAAATAAGCAAACTGCTAAAAAGGAGAACTAATTAAAAAGATTTGATTTTTCTTTTCCCATCCTCATGGCCTTTCTATCCTTCTAATCGAATTTTAAATTCGATTCAAAAGAAAGCGACTAGAATTTACTTCTTGCATACATACTCCTCTAGAAGAGCATACAATAATGCGTGGTAAGGGCGGAAAATATAGAATATAGTATATTCAATCAAAATCAAAGGGCAAATTCTCTTACCTAATACAGATCCCATACTACAGTACCCTCTTATTTTAAGGCGATATACCACCCAAAAAGGGTATAAAAATGCCGGGTGGAGTTAGCTTTTCGAGGAAGACCCGTCTCGTGCAGCGAAGTCGTCCTGTTAGTAAGACCCCGTGCAAGAATGGTTTATAGAAGAATATTATTCCGAATACTCCTCTAGACGTGTATAGTAAGTAGCATTCCGATTCCGAATGCTTTTTATTTTTTTTATTTATGAATAAAAAAAATTCATTGTATCGTGGGGTCGGGGGTTTGGTCCGGAAAAATTCGGAACAAACCGTCTACCGCATTGAAGTTTATAGCGCTGGATTTCCACGAAAGTATAATTGTTCCCATCAGAAAGAATCCTTTTGAACGTCTCTACGATGGATCCAGGTTCTATGTCCAATCCCAAATCAAGGATTTATCGCTCTTGATCGGAGTCATAAACGAAAACTACCTTTCGAGTCACTTGTTGACTCACGATTACGACTGTTAAAAGTTTCAAACGTCCTCTTTTTTGCAAGAGAGTCTTATAAAATAAAAGGGTATAACTTCAAAACTATGCCTTTTTTCATTCATTCTCCTTTAGTTTTTTTCTCTATCTAGAAGTGGAATAGAATAACCCGGTTGAAGGGTAATGATCATACGTCTGTAATGCACAGCTACTACCTTAACACCAAAGAAGAGTTCGACCCAATGCTTGATTTCTGTCTTAGTGAATCCCGATTCGACATTAAAAGTATATTGATTCTTTTCCAATAAATGAAGACTTTTTTCTGTAAATACTGCGTATTTGATTCCATTATCATATGATAATATTTGAATTGGATTTGTATTTCTTTATTGTATTATACCTTTATATATTCTAGATATATAGAATAGACTAATCTCGATTTGTCAAGTCTCATAATCATATCATGATCCATTTTTATTCGGCTCAATCTTTTTTAGAAAAAAAAGATTGAGCCGAGTTTAATTGCAATCAATTAGACGAATAAAGAAGAATTACTGCATTTCGTAACTTATTTTTTCTCTTTTTATTTCGTTTATTTTTTATTTATACCTTCTTATCAATAGTATCTACCGGCTCGAACTCGAATTTGATCGCTTTCCATACTTCACAAGCCGCGGCTAGTTCAGGACTCCATTTGCAAGCTTCTCGGATAATTTCATTACCTTCACGAGCAAGATCACGCCCTTCGTTACGAGCTTGTACACAGGCTTCTAAAGCCACTCGATTAGCTGCTGCACCAGGTGCATTTCCCCAAGGATGTCCTAAAGTTCCTCCACCAAATTGTAATACAGAATCATCCCCAAAGATTTCAGTCAGAGCTGGCATATGCCAAACATGAATACCACCTGAAGCTACCGGTATAACACCTGGCATGGATACCCAGTCCTGAGTGAAAAAGATACCGCGAGCACGATCTTTTTCAATAAAATCATCGCGTAATAAATCAACAAAACCTAAAGTCATTTCGCGTTCCCCTTCTAGCTTACCTACTACTGTACCGGAGTGGATATGATCTCCCCCAGACATACGCAATGCTTTAGCTAATACACGGAAATGCATACCATGATTTTTCTGTCTATCGATAACTGCATGCATTGCACGGTGAATGTGAAGAAGTAGGCCATTGTCGCGGCAATAATGAGCCAAACTAGTATTTGCGGTGAATCCCCCAGTGATGTAGTCATGCATTACAATAGGAACCCCTAATTCTCTCGCAAATACAGCTCTCTTAATCATTTCTTCACATGTACCTGCAGTCGCATTCAAGTAATGCCCCTTAATTTCACCGGTTTCGGCCTGTGCTTTATAAATAGCTTCGGCACAAAAGACAAAACGGTCTCTCCAACGCATAAATGGTTGTGAGTTTACGTTTTCATCATCTTTGGTAAAATCAAGTCCACCACGTAGACACTCATAACACGCTCTACCGTAATTTTTTGCAGATAATCCCAATTTTGGTTTAATAGTACATCCCAATAAAGGACGACCATACTTGTTCAACTTATCTCTTTCAACTTGGATACCATGAGGCGGGCCTTGGAAAGTTTTTGTATAAGCAGGGGGAATTCGTAGATCCTCCAAACGTAGAGCACGTAGGGCTTTGAAACCAAATACGTTACCCACAATGGAAGTAAACATGTTAGTAACGGAACCCTCTTCAAATAGGTCTAATGGATAAGCTACATAACAGATCCATTGGCTGTCTTCCCCAGCAACAGGCTCGATGTGATAGCATCGTCCTTTGTAACGATCAAGACTGGTAAGTCCATCAGTCCAAACAGTTGTCCATGTACCAGTAGAAGATTCGGCAGCTACTGCAGCCCCTGCTTCTTCCGGCGGAACCCCAGGTTGAGGAGTTACTCGGAATGCTGCCAAGATATCAGTATCCTTGGTTTCATACTCCGGAGTGTAGTAAGTCAATTTATAATCTTTAACACCAGCTTGAAATCCAACACTTGCTTTAGTTTCTGTTTGTGGTGACATAAGTCCCTCCCTACAACTCTTGAATTAAGAATTCTCACAATAACAGGGTCTACTCGATGTGAATTAGACGTCAATGCAACTTTAGCAAAAATTTCGAAACAAAAAGGATATTCAATTAATATAATTAATATAATATCAACAATTCATTAAAGAAAATTGAGGGCATACTTAAATTAATGAATATTTTGCATTAATATATAATATTTTGCATTAATATATAATGTGTACACCCTGTGTATTTTCTATCCTATAGGAATGGAATTCGATAGGAATTGAGTTGTTGTTATGGTAAGTTAACACGGTTCATTATTAAACCATGGATTTGATTTACCAAATCCTTCATTATTGTATACTCTTTGATAGATATAGCGCAACCCAAATGAATCCCTAATCCTTATTTTATAAGTTCTTAATGGGCTTTTTTCTTATTTTGAATGCAAATACCTAACTAAATACTAAGAAAATTCTCTGTTGACAGCAATCTATGCTTCACAGTAGTATATATTTTGTATATCGAAGTCCTAGCCTAGATAGGAAAGTAGAGTAGGCACAGATGCTCCACAAAAGGCAAAATGTATATGAAAAAAAGATTGATTGAACTTTGCAACGGACTCATTCCATGAGTGAACGATTGAATGGGATTCGCTTGGGCAACGAAATAAAGTCCCGGTCTCCTTTTTTCTCTTATTGAATTAACTAATTCATTTCCTTTTTACTTTTGGATTTTTGGATATTTTTTTGGATTTGATTTGGCATTATTCAACAAGAAAAAAAGAAAAATTTCGACAAATTCTTTTTTTATTATGTGATAATTATGAGTACCAATCCTACTACTTCTCGTCCCGGGGTTTCCACAATTGATGAAAAAAGTGCAGGTCGTATCGATCAAATTATTGGACCCGTGCTGGATGTCACTTTTCCCCCGGGCAAGTTACCTTATATTTATAACGCTTTGGTAGTCCAGAGTAGGGACACTGCCGATAAGCAAATTAATGTGACTTGTGAGGTACAACAATTATTAGGAAATAATCGAGTTAGAGCTGTAGCTATGAGTGCTACAGACGGGTTGATGAGAGGAATGGAAGTGATTGACACGGGAGCTCCTCTCAGTGTTCCGGTCGGTGGAGCTACTCTCGGACGAATTTTCAATGTTCTTGGGGAGCCTGTTGACAATTTGGGTCCTGTAGATAGTAGTGCGACGTTCCCTATTCATAGATCTGCGCCTGCCTTTATCGAGTTAGATACGAAATTATCCATCTTTGAAACAGGTATTAAGGTCGTCGATCTTTTAGCTCCTTATCGACGTGGAGGAAAAATAGGACTATTTGGGGGGGCTGGAGTAGGTAAAACAGTACTCATCATGGAATTAATCAATAACATTGCTAAAGCTCATGGGGGCGTATCCGTATTTGGTGGAGTAGGAGAACGGACTCGTGAAGGAAATGATCTTTATATGGAAATGAAGGAATCCGGAGTAATTAATGAAAAAAATATTGAGGAATCAAAGGTAGCTCTAGTCTATGGCCAAATGAATGAACCGCCGGGAGCTCGTATGAGAGTTGGTTTAACTGCCCTAACTATGGCAGAATATTTCCGAGATGTTAATAAGCAAGACGTGCTTTTATTCATCGATAATATCTTTCGTTTTGTTCAAGCAGGATCGGAGGTATCCGCTTTATTAGGGAGAATGCCCTCTGCAGTGGGTTATCAACCTACTCTTAGTACAGAAATGGGTTCTTTGCAAGAAAGAATTGCTTCTACTAAAAAGGGATCTATAACTTCGATTCAAGCAGTTTATGTACCCGCGGACGATTTGACCGACCCTGCTCCTGCGACAACATTTGCACATTTGGATGCTACTACTGTACTTTCCAGAGGATTAGCTTCCAAGGGTATTTATCCAGCAGTAGATCCTTTAGATTCAACCTCAACAATGTTACAGCCTCGGATTGTTGGCAACGAACATTATGAAACTGCGCAAAGAGTTAAGGAAACTTTACAACGTTACAAAGAACTTCAGGACATTATCGCTATTCTTGGGTTGGATGAATTATCAGAAGAGGATCGTTTAACTGTAGCAAGAGCAAGAAAAATAGAGCGTTTCTTATCACAACCGTTCTTTGTGGCAGAAGTTTTTACTGGTTCTCCAGGAAAGTATGTTGGTCTTGCAGAAACTATTAGGGGATTTCAACTAATCCTTTCCGGAGAATTAGACGGCCTACCCGAACAAGCTTTTTATTTGGTGGGTAACATCGATGAAGCTAGCACGAAAGCTATAACCTTAGAAGAGGAGAACAAAGCGAAGAAATGAAATTAAATCTTTATGTACTGACTCCTAAGCGAATTATTTGGGATTGTGAAGTGAAAGAAATCATTTTATCCACTAATAGTGGCCAAATCGGCGTATTACCAAACCACGCCCCCATTAACACAGCAGTAGATATGGGTCCTTTGAGAATACGCCTCCTCAACGACCAATGGTTAACGGCGGTTCTGTGGAGCGGTTTTGCGAGAATAGTTAATAATGAGATCATCATTTTAGGAAATGATGCGGAACTGGGTAGTGATATTGATCCGAAAGAAGCTCAACAGGCACTTGAAATAGCCGAAGCTAACTTGAGTAAAGCTGAGGGTACGAAAGAATTAGTTGAAGCAAAGCTAGCTCTCAGACGAGCTAGGATACGAATCGAGGCTGTCAATTGGATTCCCCCCTCCAATTGAAGACAATCCAAGGGTTTATAGTTGATACAAAGAAAAAGGGAAGAGGGGTAGAAAAAGTTATTAGATAGCGAAGCGAAGTAAGTCCAATGCTATCTAGTAATTTTTCTACCTACTTACCTACTATTGGATTTGAACCAATGACTCCCGCCGTATGAAAGCAATACTCTAACCACTGAGTTAAGTAGGCAATTTATCACCACAAAGGAAGACTCATTACTTCGATCGATTATATATCGAATCACTTTTCTAAGCAATACCGTTTCGTTATTGGTCTGTTATATACTAAACAGATACAGATAAAAAGGATATCCTCTGGCATTAGAGAATATTCATCTTGACAAGAAATTATCTATATGTTAAGATATCTCTGATAAGGGCTATAGCTCAGTTCGGTAGAGCAACTCGTTTACACGTGCGCCAATGCTTTTCAAAGGAGCTTATTATGCAATGAACATAATTGATCTTATTGCAAAATCAATGTCTTACTTCATAGATTCGAGAGAATAGGAGAACAGTAGCCTGACAAATAGTAGGTTCAGTCCGATTCAGGTGCCAATTCAGGTGCCTAATCAAATAGAACCCTTATGGATTTGCTAGTTGATAAGGTAAATATCCAGCCCCCTAAATGCTAGGCAGAATGAGGATAAGGGCCTCCAAAAAATTTCTTCTCGTTCTATGAACTTTAAGGTGTATGAAGTCTCATAGTTAACTCTTGCAGTGGAACGATAGAGACTCCATTTCACTTAGGTTGATTTAATTTAGGCCAGAGGCAAACCTAAGTCAAGGTAATCCTCCTTTGAAACACTTTGGTATTGCTTCTAGATAGATCATAATACAAATAATCAATCAGAGCACAGGGAACCATCTCATTATCTTTCCGTAAAGAAAAACTATGGTGGACTAACTGATTTTGAAATCAGTTTATGAAAGAGCCCAATGCAAAAAAATGCATGTTGGGTCTTTGAAACAGTTCGAATCATTTCGATAATAATATGTTTGATCTGTTTTACCGAGAAGGTCTACGGTTCGAATCCGTATAGCCCTAATATGTCTTTTTAAAAAAATTTTGGATGGATATCCTAGGTTTTCTTTAGTACAGTTTTCTTTTTCTCATTAGTGCTTGTTTCTAGACTGGATGGGCGCCTGCGACATAGAATAGAGGTAAAAAAAAGCATTACCACAGGCTCATTCATCGAACATCAAAATCATAGCGACAGGAAAATAAAAACGAATTTCTATAGAAGGAAGGATCCCTTCCCTGATTTGAATCCCGTCCTCCATCAAAGAGGGTATCTCTAGACTTTTCTATAATAACTGCAAAGATTTTCTCTATCTTGCGAATTACTGCTTTGTTTTAAGTATATTTTAGTACTTTGCTTATATATACATGATCTAAATCGATCCACTTTAGAAAAAATAAAGTAAAGAGTAAATAAGAAAACAGAATATTCTGTCTCATAGTTCTGAAATAGAGTTCTTTTTTT